TCAATCAAATTCCGAGAGGCTTCATGAAGTGCTTCTTTAGGAGTTAAACTTCCATTTGTCCATATTTCCAGAAAAAGTATTTCTTGTTTTTCATTCCCATTGACATAAGAATGAATGCTATGATTCGCATTTCGAACAGGCATGAATACAGCGTCTATAGAATAACTTCCGTCTTGAAAGTTATTTGGGGTTTGTATACGATATCCTCGATTTCTCTCTATTTGTAATTCAATACAAAAATTGATTGGTTCTGTTAGTTTAGCTATATATTGCGTATTATCAATGATTTCCACAGAAGGTGGTAAGATGATATCTTGAGCCGTTACATATCCAGGACCCTTGACATAAATATACGCGCCACCACTTCCATACAGATTACTTCGCAATACAATTTCTTTCAAATTCATTAAAATTTCATGGACCGATTCTTGAATACCTATTAGGGTAGAGTATTCATGTGGTATTTTTTCAGATTTTGCACGTGTGATACATGTTCCTTCTATTTCGCCAAGCAAAGCTTTTCGCATCGCAATACCTATTGTATCTGCTTGACCTTTCATAAGTGGAGACAGAATAAAGCGTCCGTAATAAAGACGTTTACTGTCTGCTCTTGATTCAAGACATTTCCACTTTAGTGTCCGAGTAGATACTCTTATTTTCTCTCGAACCATAGTAATATTATTTGATCAAATTATTGAATTGTTTATTTCTCTTGAAATCCAGTTAATGGTTATTTTTACACACGTCTTTTTTTAGGGGGCCTACAGCCATTATGGGGCATAGGAGTTACATCACATATATAACTTAATAGTATACCGCTTCGACGAATCGCTCTTAATGCTGCATCTCGTCCGAGACCGGGGCCCTTTATCATGACTTCTGCTCGTTGCATACCTTGATCCACTACTGTCCGAATAGCAGTTCCTGCTGCGGTTTGAGCCGCAAATGGCGTCCCCCTTCTTGTACCTTTGAATCCACAAGTACCGGCGGAGGACCAAGAAATTACTCGACCCCGTACATCCGTAACAGTCACAATTGTATTGTTGAAACTTGCTTGAACATGAATAACTCCCTTTGGTATTTTATGCGTACTTTTACGTAAACCAATACGTCCATTTCTACGTAAACCACTTCTTGATATGGGTTTTGCCATATTTTATCATCTCATAAATCAAAATCAGAGATATATGGATATATCCATTTCATGTTAAAACAGATCTTTTTTTTTTTGTTTTTTAGAGAAAGATTATCCTTGTCTTTGTTTATGTCTCGGGTTGGAACAAATTACTATAATTCGTTTCCGCCTACGGATCAGTCGACATTTTTCACAAATTTTACGAATGGAGGCTCTTATTTTCATATTTGTCTGTCATTCCTTACTTTAATTGCGAATCTACCTATTTGAAGAAAATAAGTTTCTTGAAATTTTGAATTGAGAAGTGTATCCTTACAAAACAAAAACAAAAAATATTGAAAAAAAAAATGATTTGCATCTTTGTTTTGTAGTTTATAAAACTATACGTTCTATGGTTGAATCATAAAAATTTACTTTCATTTTAACACTATTCCGCGCTAGTATATGTATACTACTATGTTGAATCGGTTCTAAAAAATCTATAATTCTATCTCTATTATCTAAACGACAACGAACCCAGAACATATCAGGGGTTCTGTAATTAAACCTTCATCACTTTATTTTTGTTCTTTCATTTTTGGTGAAAACCCTTCAAGTATCAACTAATGAAGCAACACTTATATCATATTATAAAATCCTCTCTCTTTTTTTTTACAAAAAAGAGATAGGGAAGTTTTGTATATAATTCGCATATTATAAAGATTACCATATATAACACAAAATCTCTCCGCCCATTTTTTCTAGTCGAGCCTCTCGGTCTGTCATTATACCCCTAGAAGTGGAAAGGATTACAACCCCCATCCCTCCTAAAATTCTAGGAATTTTTTGATAGTTAGAATAGATTCGTAGACCAGGTCTACTGATCTGTTTTAAATTTAAAATACTTTTAAATGGTCCTTTCCTATTCCTTTTATGTCGTAGGGTTAAAACCAAAAAATTTGGGTTGTTTTTAAAATGTTTCCTTACGTTTTCAATAAAACCTTCTCGTAAAAGTATTTTCACAATGTTTTCAGTGATGTTAGTAGATGGTATTCGAACCATTTCTTTTCGAGTCATGTCAGCATTGCGTATAGAGGTTATTAGGTTAGCAATAGTATCCTTACCCATGATAAACCAAAATGAGTGTTTCTTTCGAATTTTAATATAATTAACATGCTCTTTATTTATTTAATATTTTAAAATTTGGAAAAGTATATACGTGAGATACAATCTATTAATTAATTGAATTCAAATATTCTAACTAGATCTTGGTCTCATCTTATAACACTTCAGGTGCTAATGAAATAATTTTAGTGAAATTTAACTGTCTCAATTCGCGGGGGATCGCACCAAAAATTCGGGTTCCTTTTGGATTTCCCTCTTGATCAATAACAACCGCAGCATTGTCATCATAGCGTATTATCATACCGTTTTCACGTTTGAGTTCTTTACAAGTACGTACAATTACAGCTCTAATCACTTCTGATCTTTCTAGAGGTGTATTTGGGACTGCTTCTTTGATTACAGCAATAATAACGTCACCAATATGAGCATATCGTCGATTACTAGCTCCTATGATTCGAATACACATCAATTTTCGGGCCCCGCTGTTATCCGCTACATTCAAATGGCTTTGAGGTTGAATCATATTATTTTTGTGAATCCGTTTTTTCAATTCAAAGGGCTAAAAAAAAAACAAAAAGAAATATTGTTTGTTCAAACCAAACAAAAAATAAATTTGAAATGGCAATTTTTTTTGCATACCAAAGACCACTGTCCTTTGATTCTACATTCCTAGCCCGAAATAATGAATTGGGTTCGTATAGGCATTTTGGACGCCGCTATTGAAATAGCCTTTCTGGCTATATTTTCTGCTACTCCGCCCATTTCATAAAGTATTCTACCCGGTTTAACGACAGCTACCCAATATTCAGGAGATCCTTTTCCCGAACCCATACGTGTTTCCGTGGGTCTTACTGTAACCGGTTTGTCTGGAAATATACGTACCCATATTTTTCCGCCACGTCGTGCATTTCGTGTCATTGCTCGTCGTCCCGCTTCTATTTGTCTAGATGTGATCCAAGCAGGTTCAAGTGCCTGAAGAGCATATCTACCGAAACAAATATGATTACCTCGATACGAAATTCCTTTCATTCTTCCTCGATGGTGTTTACGAAATCTAGTTTTTTTGGGGTTATAGTGGATGGTTGTTTTTTCTCAATTCCATCTCTACTACAGAATCGGACATGAGAGTTTCTTCTCATCCAGCTCCTCACGAATGAGACGATTCCAAAAGAATAGACTATACATATATAGTGTCAATAATAGATTGAATTAGGGTATTCTTTGAGATTTCATGTAATCTATTATCCATTTTTCTCTCTTCTTTTGAGATAGAACTAAATATGTATTCTATTTATACATAATTTACATATTTATATATTTTATATATTCAAATAAATTATCTATAATTTATTTTTTAGGTCTTATAAATAATGGAATCTTTATTTAATTTTGGTTTCTCTTTTCTTTTATTATCTATTATTTTTTTGGGGGTCCTTGAGCGACCAAAATATAGAAATTCAAGCCAATAAAAAAAAGTTCGCGGGCGAATATTTACTCTTTTTATATCTATTTAGGTTCTAAGCTTAGTCCATGAAATGACCATTTCGAATTAATTGATTGGTCTTGGGTGGATTCCGCCATCCTACCCAATGAATCATTAATATTTTTTTTTCAACAGAATATTATGTATTCTTGGGTTCCCTCGTCCCCATCATTTCTTGATTAATGGTTAGGTCTTAATTCTACAATGGAGCCCCTAATGAATGAAATTTGTTGTTGAGTCAATCTTCTCAGTCTTTATTGACTCAGGGCTCTTTGCTTTTTTCTTCTATTAACAGATTCATCTAATTATGAACCAATTAGTATTGCTGTTTTCTTACACTATCTTTATATGAGATGACTCATAGACCTTACATATTCCATATTGGAATCTTATATCATTGATATTCTTTTTCTCTCTTTCTTTCACCCTTCCATTTATCCGTATACTTTTAATGCTTCACAACTGATAATTAGATTGGTGTTTTTGTTTATGCAAAAAAGATTTCAGTTGCTACAATGATATGACATGGCCAATATAACATATCTTGACTGCTTTCTTTTTTCGATCCAGATAATGTGAAATGATGAGTTGGTTTTTTTGAATTATTAGTTCATATTATGTTATGGTCAGGTCTATTTTTATCCTAACAGAAAAACCAACGAGTCGCACACTAAGCATAGCAATTATTTCAAATAATTAATTGAATTTTTATTCAAGCCTATAGAATTTCTCACTTACTATTAAAATAAAATTTATTTTTTTTTCTATCATTGAATAAAATAGAAAGATAAATTGAGGAAAGGCTTATTATTCCTCGTCTACAAATATCCAAATTTTAATCCCTAATATCCCATAGATAGTTCCAACTGTATAGGAACAATAATCAATTTTAGCTCGAATCGTTTGTAGAGGAACCCTACCTTCTCTGATCCATTCAACACGTGCAATTTCTTTTCCGTCTATCCGCCCTGCAATTTGTACTTGAATTCCCTTTGTACCTGCTTGTTCAGTTAATTCAATAGCTTTTTTCATTGCTTTTCGAAATGAAACTCTATTCTTTAGCTGCCCGGCTATAAATTCTGCAAGAATAGTAGGGTTTCCATAAGGGTTTTCAAGTCTTGTAATAGCAATGTTTAGTTTTCGGTTGACAAAATTTAACTCTTTTTGTACATTCATTTGTAATTCTTCGATTCTTCGAGACCCACTTTCTATTAATAACTTTGGGAATCCCATATAGATTATTACCTGAATGAGATCAATTCTTTTTTGAATCTCGATACGTGCAATTCCCTCAACACCGGAGAATATTCTTATATTTTTTTTTACATAATTTTTGATACAATCTCTTATTTTTTGATCTTCTTGTAGACCTTCAGAATACTTTTTTGGTTGTGCAAACCAAATAGAGCGATGTCCTTGGGTTGCACCAAGTCTAAAACCAAGTGGATTTATTTTTTGTCCCATATTCCCCCATTATTATCCATATTATAACATGCAATATCCGTGTATTTTTTTATACATCTAGGTTTTTTCAAGCATAATATAGAGTATTCGGATCTTTTAAACTCTTCCTCATTTAAAGAAGATATATCTTTCAATACAATTGTTATACAACAAGTGGGTCTTTTTATTGGATAACTTCGTCCTCTAGCTCGAGGTTTTAATTTTTTCACAGTAATACTTTTGTTGACCTCAGCTTTACTAATGACTAAATTGGTTTCGTTGAGCCCCATATTGTGACTAGCATTTGCTGCTACAGAATAAACTAATTTAAAAATGGGATAACATGCTCGATAAGGCATGAGTTCTAGTATCATAAGTGTTTCTTCGTAAGAACGTCCACGAATTTGATCAATTACTCTTCGTGCTTTGTGAGTGGACATACAGATATGTTGACCTAAAGCGTATACTTCTTTATATCCATTCTTTTTTGTCTTCTTTATCATAAGGTTCACCTCTCACTAATGAATCATAAATATCTTTATTTTATCTTTATTCATTTTTTTTTTCTGATTTTACTAATTTCAATTAGTAACGACGAGATTTATTATCATTTTTCGTATGCCCTCGGAAATTTAGAGTTGGCACAAATTCTCCCAACTTATGCCCTACCATACGATCTGTTATATAAATAGGCAAATGTTCCTTTCCATTATGAATAGCAAGAGTATGACCAATCATTGTGGGTATAATGGTAGATGCTCGTGACCAGGTTATGATTATTTCTTTTTCTTCCTTTGTGTTAAGCTTATTTATTTTTTTTAATAAATAATTTGCTACAAAAGGATTTTTTTTTAATGAACGTGTCACAGTAAATTTCACTCCTATTTTTTTTCTTATTTGCACATCTTTTGTTCATAAAAAAAAAGATGTGCACGAATTCTGGAAATTTCTTATTCAATTCAATGATGCATTCCATTCATTTCATTTACAATTTAATTGTAAAATTTATCTTATTATGATTTATAGTAATTCGAGATTCATTTTATTCTATATTAATTCAATTATCTTATTTTTTAAAATAATATAGAGTACTTTATAGAATAAAAATGGATTCTATTATAAAATAGAATGAAAATTTTCGAATTTGAAATGAATCAATTCAAAAATATTTGTCTATTATGAATTTCGAAATATAGTAATCAAAAAATAAGAAATCTATAAAATTACGATATCATTTTAATAAAAAAAAATAGAAGATAAAATATATAAGATAAGCGGGTAGCGGGAATCGAACCCGCATCGTTAGCTTGGAAGGCTAGGGGTTATAGTCGACGTTGATTCATCATTTTGAACGTCTCTAATTCAAAACCGAACGTGAAACTTTGATTTCATTCGGCTCCTTTATGGAAGATGGAAAAAAAAGATGTAAACGAAAAAAAAAACAAATTCTACCCATAACATCTATGTCAGCCTTTCTGTCTGAATGCATTCAAAAGGACCTGCTTTATAGATGATCCCTATAGAAGAAAAGAGGATTCTAACAATCTTTTCTAGTTACTTCGTTCCCTATTTCTATTTGAAATAATCCTTAGGAAAAGTCTTTTTTGTTTCCAACGAGCTAAAACAATATAATCTGTCGATGTCTCTAGTAAACCAAAGACATTGTTTAATAGCTATTTTGTTTTGCTTCAATCTCCCTTATATAAATCTAAAATTGAAGATTTAGTTACGATTAGAAATAGACCGTTCTTTCTACCTTTATCCATGGATTCCTTACTCGTTCAATTGGAAGTATGGATCCAATTCAAAAATCAATTATGTTTCGTAATTTCATGATCCCATTTTTTCAATTTATAACGGACTCTTGGATACAAATCACGAGAATTTCTATTTTTCCTCGAATTTTTCATCGATAGGAAAAGGATTTAATCCTTTTAAGAAATAAAGTTTTTGATCGAAATATAAATCAAACGAAAGACCCTTTAACTATGAAAGGGTTAATAGAACGAATCACCCTTTTACCACTAAACTATACCCGCTACAATGCTATTATTGCATATAAATCGACCTTTTGTCGAACACAAAAATAGGTCATAGTAATAAGTAATAAAAAAATAGGATCAGAAAAAAAATCATGAAAATGAGAGCGTTGACATATTTTTATCAGGAAGACTAATGAGATTAGTAAACGAGGACTCATTTAACTAATTAAATGATAAGTTTTTTTTATTCCAGTAAAAAAAAGTAAATAAAAAAAGAAAGAATAATAAGAAATGGCACTTTGATTCTGTATCATAGGAATCGAAAAAATCCTTCTTATGATATGATTGTTGTTTCGATTTTTGTTATTTTATTTCAAAAGAATTTTGAGTTTTCAAATAAAATAAATCATTTTTTCTACAATTCATTGGAACAAAAAAAAAAGCCCGGCTAGGTACTGACCAGGCCAGGCCGTGGAAATAAAAAGGGACTTTTCGGACGAAATAAACAAGGTACTTTTATTGATTTTATTTATTATTTAATATATATATATTTTCATTTTCTTTTTGATTTTCTTAATTTATTCAAAATTTTTTTTATTAACATTTAATAGATTGGTATTTATATATTCAAATATTGGATTGTAGATATCTCTTTTGAGCCCTTACTTTATTTAAAATCTAAATGGAATTGGAATTTCTGATAAAAGTTTTTAGATATATATTATCTATAGATAGCTTTATTTAGCTATCTATATAATAAATAATAAAGATATAATAAAATAATAAAGCTATCTAAAGAAGGGCTTTTTTCAAGCCTTACTTAATGTATCATAGTAATTATTATTTTTCATTTTTCAATTGGGGGAGAGATGGCTGAGTGGATTAAAGCGTCGGATTGCTAATCCGTTGTACGCGTTTTTCGTACCGAGGGTTCGAATCCCTCTCTTTCCGTTTCTGTCGATGACTTGGTATTTTTTTTTTTTATATATAGTTAAAGAAAGATGTGGAATAGATAAAAATTTGCAAATCAAGCAAGGAAAACAAAAATCTGATTTTTTATTCTTCACGTCCAGGATTACGTCCCGGGTCATTAGATAGGAATCCGAAAATGAAGAGAGAAACAAAGAATATCACTACTGTATAAACAAATAGTTTTAGAGTAAGCATTACACAATCTCCAATAGCATTTTTTTTTTGAAAAAAAAAAGAGAATAGATTCTCTATTTTTATACTGCATACCCTATTTTTTGACACCAAGAAATGAAGTGATTTCTAGAAAAAAAAAAAAAAATTTAAGAAAATCAGAGTTGAGTTGTTTATTAATGAAAATTTTCTTTTATACCAACAATTATATATTGTGGGGGACTCTAATAGGGTCGTTGAATGGAAAAAAAAGTTATAACAAGAAAATGAGAGTGATCTAGATTTAGCACAGCTATACAAGAATTTCAATATTTAACTTAACGGTTCAGACTGTATGTAAGACTTATCTGATCTTATATTAGAAATTGTTAGAATTTTTTTTTCGAGTAAATCATGAATTTTTCTAGGATAGTATGAAAAATCTCATCGAAAACTTACAGCAGCTTGCCACACAAAAGCTAATAAAAAAAAGAACACAGGTATTACTGGCATAATATCTACTATTGGATTCAAAAAAGCGTAGGCCTCGGGTAATTTGGCTAAGAAAAAGCTACTTGAATAAAGGACAGAATTAAGACAGATACAGATTAAACTTAAAATATTAAGCATAACAAACATTTTGTTCTTGAAGATAATTTTTTTTTTTGAGTTGATTGAGTTATTAATATCTTATTATTGATATAAGGGATAAGGTAAAAATGAATAACATAAGGTAGGTCAAAAAACCTTTCTTTTCTTTGATTTGAACTCAGCCAATCAAAAATCCTTCCATTCTCAAATCAAAATAGATATAGAAGAAATCCTACTTTCATACAATATCTTAATTGAATTATATCTAATGATCAATAAATTAAGTTTCATTCGATATCTACACGTATCAAAATCCTAGCAACAATCTAATTGATTCTATCAATATTTGGACTGGAATTGACGAACAACCAATAACAATATTAGTGTTTATTAGTCTTGAATAGAAATGGGGCGTGGCCAAGTGGTAAGGCAACGGGTTTTGGTCCCGCTATTCGGAGGTTCGAATCCTTCCGTCCCAGAGTATGCGTATTATATATATCATAGTATTATGATATTATATATCATAATATTCCATAATATTATATATGATATAATCATATCAAAATTATCATATCAAAAAAAGATTGCCTTTTTTGAACAACCTTCTGTTTAAGAGTCTAATATTAGATAGAATGTGATTCTTCTTTCTTATCATTATTTTGATTATTTTGGATTCGTCTCTAAATCATATTTTTTTCACAAATTGAATCGAGTTTAAATACCACAAGACGTAGATGGAATTGAATCCATTTTTTATCTAGGTAAAAGATGGGAACATAGATAAAAAAAAAAAAAGACTTTTTTAATGAAAAAAAAAGTAGGACGGGCTTTTCATCGTATGTCCATATCTTTCATATTCATATTTGAAATTCGTTATTCATAAAAAAACCTTACGTCTCATATATTTTCCATGATGTCATTTAAATTCAAAATCGAAATGTGAAAGCCTCTCTTATTCTCTATCCCTTAAATGGTGTGTGCAACTTGATTATTTTATTTCTGTGGATTTATGTGGAATTATAAATACGAAGGGCTTGCGTTTTTGGTACTAATTGAATTGAATCAATGGGATTAAGTCTCTTAAGACCGGTTTAGGCTAAAATAATTTAGAGTAAAAAAAAAAATGGGATTTGTTTTTGATCTATCTATTTGTTTTAAATCATTAATGGGTTAATTCGAATAGGTTTTTTTTTATGATAATAAAAGATAATAAAATGTCCCTTCCCTTATTGGAAAACTTTAGTCAAATAATAATATCGAACTTTCAATCAATTATTTTGAATGATTTTCTATGAATCCTTGGTACTTGAAGAAGTGTTAAACTGGCGAATCCATCCTATCAAGAAACTTGAAAATGCGGATTCAAAAAGAACGTATTTCTTATTTATTCGTAATTTTTTCTAAATTGATAGAAATAAAAAAAAAAAGAATAATATATATATTCCATTTCATATTAAATAAATATTGCATTCATACAAAAAATTGTATTCATCCAATATACTAAAAGAAAATCCAATATCTAAAAGAAAATGTGGGTTTAAAAAAAATGGAATTCTTGCTGATACTTTTTAAGAAACTACCCATTCATAACAGTATAGATAACTATGTACCAACTAAACCAATGACTATTCATGATTCCATAATTGAATCAATTACATACCAGTTCCAAGAAACTAGAGGTTATGGTAAAACTTCGTTTAAAACGATGTGGTAGAAAGCAACGTGCGACTTGAAGGACATGATCAACTGTGGATTCTTATCTTACATCCACCATTTTCTTTTATATATAGGAATGAAGATGCTCTTGGCTCGACATCGTTTGTTCTGTTCCACTATAACCCTCATTTCATTTTGGGGAAGTTTGAATGTAAATATTACATGATGGAGCTCGAGTAGAAAGTATTAATTCATTTATCAGGGGCGGAGATCTAGGGTTAGTGTCAATCAATAAGTTGAAACAACTTCGTAAGTATATTTTCGATATAGAAATCGAAAGGATCCAATTCAAGCAAGTTTCAAATTCAAACATCAAATTTGTTGGAATTAGGAAAACTCTTTTGATCAAAAGTGTATCACGCGAGAATCAATCATTCATATGGTTCTTTGATAAAAAGAAATCACAAAAAATGGTATGTTGCTGCCATTTTGAAAGGATTAAAGATCACCGAAGTAATGTCTAAACCCAATGATTCAAAGCAAAGATAAAGGATCCCGGAACAAGGAAATACCTTTTTTAATTGTTTTAATAACTAAACTTGTTAATTGTCTCAATAACTAAACTAGATCAGAATGAACAATAGACTAGATTCTAAAGGAGACAGGCAAAAAGGGGGTTATAGACGGCTCAATAAATGAAATGCTTAAAGGTTTTCCTTTGAGTGAGAGTTACCCAACTTGAGTTATGAGGATACAAATAATAATTTTTTTTTTTCATTTCTTTTTCAATTGAATTTGGAAAAGAATAAAAAAAAATGAAATCATAGTCTAATTGATTTGATAATCTATGGATCTATTTTACATTAATTAGAATTCTATACATATACATAACTTCAAATTTTCTCGAGCCGTACGAGGAGAAAACTTCTTATACGGTTCTGGGGGGGGTATTGTTAATCTACATCTATCCCAATGAGCCGTTTATCGAATCGTTGCAATTGATGTTCGATCCCGAAGAGAGGGAAGAGATCTTCGTAAAGTGGGTTTTTATGATCCGATAAAGAATCAAACCTATTTAAATGTTCCTGCAATTCTATATTTTCTTGAAAAAGGTGCTCAACCTACAGGAACTGTTCATGATATTTCAAAGAGGGCTGCGGTTTTTACGGAATTTGACCTGAATCAATAACCGAAAAATTCAATTAATGAAATAAAAAAAAAAAGAGGGTGTGGATGACTTGTCTATAGCTTTGGATAACCTTTTCTCTATTATTTCCCCCCTCTCTTGTTCTACTACACTTATTTATTAAAGATCAATCAAGTGAATAAATGAAATAATTGGTTTTATACTAGAAATAGAAAATTTGGACATTACCATCAATGGGTTGGTTTTTGTTGGAAATCTATGAACAAATAAAAAAACACAAGGGATTACGCTTGTTTATTCTACTTATATTTATTTATTGATTGAATAAACCCGAGATTTTTTTCTACTTGACTTCTTCCTTACCTTAATTTATTCTTTCGCCTACACTTTTTTTTTTCTATTTATGTTCATTATCTCTATCGTGCCAATCCAACACAACTCCGTAGTTTTTTCTTTTTTTATTTATTTTCTCTTTTTTTCATTTTCATTATTCTATATTTTATATATATATTTTCCTATTTCTATTTATTTCAATTAATAGAAATATAGAATTTATAGATGAAATATTAATAATAATAAATAGATATTTCAATTGACTAATTAAATTGAATAATGAAATAGAAAAAAAAAAGAAAGATATTCAATTGAAATTGTTATTTCTATTTTTTTTTTTTTTATTCTTTTGTGTTCTCCATTGTATTCGTTTTTCACTATTCACATTCATATTGACAACAGTGGATCAAACAAATATAATCCGATTGTGGATAAATAGATCTAGTTATCTCCGCTTCATAGACTTGGTTTTTTTTTTTATTTTACTTCATTCAATTCACATGATGGGCTCATTGGATTTTCTGTGATACAAGAAGTTACTTTTGTGTGATATACAAATTTGGATTCAAAAAAAAATAGATAATCTAAGAAGGGATAACATAAGATAAGATACAAGAGACGGTATATCCATTTTTTTTTTTTATTTGATTCCATTTGATATTTTATTTGATTACGTCGTGCAATTCCATTTCGTTTTTGATTCTGATTGTATCTGCACATACTAATTCTTTTTTTTATTCGGGTTGCTAACTCAATGGTAGAGTACTCGGCTTTTAAGTGCGGCTAGCATCTTTTACACATTTGTATGAAGTAACAGATTCGTCCATACTATCGGTAGAGTTTGTAAGACCACGACTGATCCTGAAAGGAATGAATGGAAAAAACAGCATGTCGTATCAATGGGGAATTCGGGAAATATTTTTACCTGATGGGTTCAAAAGCTTGTTTGAATTCTTGATGTGGAACAAAATAAATTTCAAGTAGGGTCGAATGAATAAATGGATAGAGCTCTAGGGCTCCAATTCTAGAGAAATAAAAAGCAACGAGCTTATGTTCTTAATTTGAATGATTACCCGATCTAATTATACGTTAAAAAGATATTAGTGCTTGATGCGGGAAGGACTTTTCTCATGAGCGGATTATCGATTTTTTTATGAGTCCTAACTATTAGTTATTCTACATTAGGGGTAGAGATGAATGTGTAGAAGAAGCAGTATATTGATAAAGATCTTTTTTTTTTCCAAAATCAAAAGAGCGATTGCGTTGAAAAAATAAAGGATTTCTAACCATCTTGTTATCCTAAAATAAACATAAACCAATTAGAAGGAAAAAGAAAAGAGCGGATAGAGAGTTCGTTGATGAGTCTTACCTGTTTACGAGGTATATATTCTTATTCTTTAATACCTTGTTTTGACTGTATCGCACTATGTATCATTTGATAACCCAATAAATTCATTATACTATCCCTGGTTCAAATCTAATTGAAAATGGAAGAATTTCAAGGATATTTAGAACTTGATAAATCTCGGCAACACAACTTCCTATACCCACTTCTCTTTCGGGAGTATATTTATGCATTTGCTCATGATCATTTTTTAAATGGATCCATTTTGTTGGAAAATGTGGGTTATGACAAGAAATCCAGTTTACTAATTGTAAAACGTTTAATTACTGGAATGTATCAACAGAATCATTTGATTATTTCCACTAATTATTATAACCAAAATCATTTTTTGGGGTACAACAAAAATTTGTATTCTCAAATTCTATCAGAAGGGTTTGCACTCATTGTGGAAATTCCATTTTCCTTACGATTAGTATCTTCCTTAGAAGAAGCAGAAATCACAAAATCTTATAATTTACGATCAATTCATTCAATATTTCCTTTTTTAGAGGATAAATTCCCACATTTGAATTATGTGTCAGATGTATTAATACCATACCCCCTCCATCTGGAAATTTTGGTTCAAATTATTCGCTATTGGGTGAAAGATGCCTCTTCGTTGCATTTATTACGGTTTTTTCTTCACGAGTATTGTAATTGGAATAGTCTTATTACTCCAAATAAATTGATTTCTTTTTTTTCAAAAGAAAATCGAAGATTATTCTTGTTCCTATATAATTCTCATGTATGTGAATACGAATCTATTTTACTTTTTCTCCGTAACCAATCTTCTCATTTACGATTAACATCTTATAGGTTTTTTTTTGAGCGAGTCTATTTTTATGGAAAAATAGAACATCTTGTAAAAGTATTTGCTAATTATTTTCGGGCTATCCTACGGGTCTTCAAGCATCCTTTTATACATTATGTTAGATATCAAGGAAAAGCAATTCTGGTTTCAAAAGATACGCCTCTTCTGATGAATAAGTGGAAATATTACCTTGTCCATTTATGGCAATGTTATTTTTATGTGTGGTCACAACCAGAGAGGATCTATATAAACCAATTATCCAAGCGTTCTCTTGCCTTTTTGGGCTATATTTCAAGTGTGCGACTAAATCCTTCAGTGGTACGGAGTCAAATGCTAGAAAATGCATTTCTAATGGATAATGGTATGAAGAAACTCGATACACTAGTTCCAATTATGAAACTGCTTGTATCATTGGCTAAAGCTAAATTTTGTAACGTATTAGGGCATCCCATTAGTAAGCCGACCTGGGCGGATTCGTCAGATTTTGATATTATCGATCGATTTTTGCGTATATGCAGAAATCTTTCTCATTATTACAGCGGATCCTCAAAAAAAAAGAGTTTGTATCGAGTAAAATATATACTTCGACTTTCTTGTCTTAAAACTTTGGCTCGTAAACACAAAAGTACTGTACGCGCTTTTTTAAAAAGGTTAAATTCAGAATTATTGGAAGAATTCTTTACAGAGGAAGAACGGGTTCTTTCTTTGATCTTCCCAAGAGCTTCTTTTCCTTTGCGGAGGAGGCTAATTTGGTATTTGGATATTATTTGCATCAATGATTTGGCCAATCATGAATGATTGGTTATGAG